TTGGATGAAACCACACCGAAAAATGCCATTGCCAAAAAGTGACAAGGTAAAATTTCCATTTCTTCATGAAAATGAATGTCCCTTTTGAAGCCAGAATGGATCTTTTTTGATACCTAATATAATGCATGAAAGGTTCCTTGACCAAACGCGGGTTTGCCCCCCAATCCTTAATCTTAACAAAGACGTTCACAAGACGTTCTATTTTTATATAGAAATAGATTCGTTCAAGAAAAACTCCAGAAGATGTTGATCGTAAATGGAAAGATTGGTTACGTAGAAAGACGAAAATGGATTCATATTCACATACGTGAGAATTATATAAGAATAAGAATAATCTTTTATTTTTTTTTGAAGAAGGGGAACTGGCTTTCTTTGGAATAAGAAGACTATTCCAATTACAATATTCATTGAGAAAGACTCGTAATAAATGCAAGGAGGAAGCATCTTTTACGCAATAGCGAAGGATTTGAACCAAGATTTCCACATGAACAGGGCGAGGTATTACCATATCTAACACAAAATTAAAATGTGAAAAAGTGTCCTCGAAAAAGGGAAATATTGAATGAATTGATCGTAAATTCTGAGATTTTCCTATCTTGTTCGTTTCCCCTTCTAGACAGGATAGGAATTGTAAAGAAAATGGAATTTCGACAATAAAAGCAAACCCCTCTGATATGATTTGAGAATACAAATTCTTGTTGCGCCCCCAAAATGGATTTTGGTTAGAATCATTAGGAGAAATCAGAAAATGATTCTGTTGATACAGTCGAGTAATTAACCGTTTCACAATCAGTAAACTGGATTTATTGTCATAACCCTCCGACAAAATCAATTTACTCAAAGCACGATTATGAGCAAATGCATAAATATACTCCTGAAAGATAAGTGGATACAGGAAGTCATGTTGTTCAGATCTCTCCAGCTGTAAATATCTTTGGATTTCCTCCATTTGAAATTCGATTTGAATTAAAGGTAGAAGATTGGGGGGGTTATCAAATGATACATAGTGCGATACAGTCAAAACAAGGTATTCTGTAAAAATCGATACCTCGGGGACAGATAAACTAATCAACAGATTCTCTACCCTCTCCTTTTTCCACCCATTTCATTTAATTCGTCTATGTTTGTGTTATAGAATAACAAGATGGTTAGAAATCTTTTATTTTTTAAACCGAATCGCTCTTTTGATTTCGGAAAAAACTTTCTTTATCAATATACTGCTTCTTTTACACACGCATCTTCAGTCCATAATGGAGAATGTCAATAGTTAGGATTCATTAAAAAAAATAGAATCCACTCGTGGAGTGATAAGTGCTTCCCGTATCAGGCACCAATTTATTTTTAACGTCTAGTTAGATCGGGAAATTATTCAAATTAAGAACAGAAGCCGGTTGCTTTTTCTTTCTGATAATTAATTGAAGCCACAGGGCTCCTATCCATTTATTCATTCGACCCAACTTTCTTTTGTTCCGTTCCAAGAATTTGAAAAAGGTTTTATACCAATCCGATAAGAATGAAATATCCTCGGAACTCTCCATTGATACGACATGCTATTTTTTCCATTTATTCCCTTTCAGGATCAGTCGCGGTCTTCCAAAGTTTACCAAGGTTACGGACGAATTCGTCACTTCATCCAAATGTGTAAAAGATTCTAGCCGCACTTAAAAGCCGAGTACTCTACCGTTGAGTTAGCAACCCGAAAAAAACAAACATAGATTAAACAAAACCTCAACAAAGGGTGTATAGATACAATCAAATTCAATTAAATTGATTTTAAACAAAGAGAAAAAGATATTATACAAACTAATCAAACCCATGAGTTAACAAATCTAACAAAAAAACAGATTTGATAATGGATTCAAAACATAAAAATGAAGTGATTCGATGAAAATACAAGAAATTGTCAGATAAAATAAAAGAAAAAAAAAGATACAGCATTGTGAAAATGGATAGAGCATCTCTTATGTTATCTAGCTTTCTTTCAATCAAAAAAACCTCTTGTATCAAAGATCATTTGAATAAGATAAAGTAACAAAACTATGGGACAAAAATAAATAGACCCGGATCGCTTATCACGATGAATTATATTTGTTCAATACACTGTTGTCAATATAAATGTTGAGAAAAGAATACATTGGAAAAGAGAAATTACATGAAATAAAATCCTTTTTTAAATCCTTTGAATTTCAATTTAACAATGAAATACAATAATATTCAAAATTGTCTTGGATTGACACTACATATCTAATCTACATAGATAGAAAAAGTATAAATCGAAGAATAAAAAAGGAAGAATTCAAAAAAAATATCGGATTTTTTAGTCCCTAATGCTAATGTATTTGATCAATCTAAGTGGACTAAGCAAAGTAGATTCCTTGTTCTTGCTTAGTCGAGTTCCAATGAAAACCACACAATTAAATAAAGGAAATGCGGAAATTTGATATTTATAATAAGATCAATCAATTTGGTCATTCTAGACCATGTAGACCATACCATAAGATTCGACAGAATCTATGATAAATAAATATGAATACGGAAGAAAAAAAGAAAAAGGGGGGCAAGTAGAAAAAAGTTAGACAAAGTTATATACAAGTCGCTACCCCCCCTGGTATTTCTTTAATTGAATTTCATTTGATTAGGCGGAAGTTCCTTAAAAACTTCGGCTTTCTTTAAAAGATTCTGAACAGTTCCTGTGGGTTGAGCACCCCTTTCAAGGAAATATAGAATAAGAGGAACATTTAAAAAAGTTTGATTCTTCATTGGATCATAAAAGCCCACCCTTCTAAGATCTTTTCCTTCTCTTCGGGATCGAACATCAATTGCAACGATTCGATAGATGGCTCATTGGGATAGATGTAGATGAACAATACCCCCCCTAGAACCGTATAGGAAGTTTTCTCCTCGTACAGCTCGCGAAAAATGATTTGATTCGAAGTTTTGTCTATATATGCAATTCTAATAAATTAAATGACAAATGCGCCCATAAAATAAATTAGACTATGATTTCAGTCTTTTTTTCTTCCTGAAAATGAAAAATAAACCATTCGTACTCATAACTCAAGTTGGATAACTCTCAAATAGTTCAAAGGAAAAATCTTTAGTCAATTTCATTTATTGAGTCGTCTTTACTCCCTTTTGTTTGTCTCGTTTAAACCATTTCAAATTCTATTTGGATTCTTTAGTCCGATCCAGTTATTGAGACGATTGAGACAATTAAAAGGGTGTTTCCTTGTTCTTAGATCCTTTCCTTACTTTTAATCATTGGGTTTAGACATTACTTCGGTGTTTCTTAATTCTTTCAAAATAAAATGGCAGCAACATACCCCCTTTTGATTTCTTTCGATCAAAAAATCCTATGGACAGTCGATTCCCGCGTGATACACTTTGAATCGAAAAATTGGAATCCATTTCAACAAGTTTTGCTTTTGAATTGGAAACTTGCTCGAATTGGATCCTTTCGATTCCTATATATGTTCGATATATTTACGAAGTTGTTCCTCCAATTGATTGGCATTAACCCTAGATCCTTGCCCCCGAGAAATGAATTAATACTTTCTATTCGAGCTCCAGCGTGCACTATTTACAACCCAACAAAAAACGAAGGGTTCGGGTGTAACAGAACAAACAATGTCGAGCCAAGAGCACCCTTATTCCTAGACAAATCAAAAACCTAGACAAATCAAAAATGGTGGATGTAAAAATCCACAACGGATCGTGTCCTTCAAGTCGCACGTTGCTTTCTACCACATCGTTTCAAACGAAGTTTTACCATAACATTCCTCTAATTTGGAACCGGTATGAAATTGATTCAATGATGGAATCATGAATAGTCACTGGTTCAGCTGTCCATAGACATCGTAATCTAGACTTTTCTTCTATATATGAATATATGATATGTGGAACTATTTTTCTGAAAAAGTCTTAGCAAGACGGCATTTTTAACATACATAAATAATATATAGATCCGAGAAAAAAATAGAAATAGAGAAACGAATAACTTTTAACTTTTTGAATCTGCATCTTCAAGTGACTCAATAGGATAGATTAAATGATTTCTTACTTTTTCAAAGCTTCCACGTACAAGGAATCTTTCGAATTGAAAAGGTTTCTTATTTCTACATCATTATTAAATGGAATTTGAAGAAAATTGGACAATAAGCATCACCTTTTATCTTCATAGGAGGATCGGTCGTTCTTTTTGAATTGACTCATCACTGATTGAATTTCAAATATAAATTTGAAAGGGGAGGTTCTTTGTATCTATCAGATAGATTGAACAATTGTCACTGTTATAGATATTCTAGATTATCGAATATCTATAATTTTAGTTTAAATAATTTAAGGATTACAAATCTTTTTCACAAAGAACCAAAAATTTTCTTGTCATTGAAATAGAATGATACGTAACATTTATATAATTATATTATACGATTGATATGTATTTGGTTTAAATGGGGTTGAGGAATATTGACTCTTGTGAGAAAGTGAATACAAAGGGATAGGATAAATCACCCCTGCCTCAAGCCTTAAATAGATAATAGATTTCTAATTTTTCATTCGAGTCAAACACGAAATACCTAAATCAAGATTCAAAGAAAAAACATCAGCTCCATAACACATTTCTATATAATATGGAACTTGATCATTTATTAATGAAATTCGAACAGACACAGATATTCAAATTAATATGGATTAACTCCTACCCACCCCCCTATTTCTTTCTATAGTAATAATGGAGCATAAAAAATGGACTGCGCTGGGACGGAAGGATTCGAACCTCCGAATAGCGGGACCAAAACCCGTTGCCTTACCACTTGGCCACGCCCCATTTCAATTTCTAATCGACACTAAGAAACAATAATATTGGTATTGCTTGTTTGTCAACTCGAGTCCAAATATCTATAGATCTATAGAATCGATTGGTACTAGGATTTTGATACATATAGATATAGAATTCAACTTAATTTATTGATCATTACATAGAATTCAATTAAGATATTGTATGAAAGTATGATTTCTTATATCCTCCTTTGAGAATTGGAGGATTTTTGGTTGGGTGGATTCAAAGAAAAAGAAGGGTTTTTGTCTACCTTACTTACTTTCTTTTTCCTTATAGCAAAAACGCAACCAAAATGCAATTATCTCCAATAACAAAATGTCTGTTATGCTTAATATCGTTAGTTTGATCTGTATTTGTATTAATTCTCCCTTTTATTCGAGTAGTTTTTTCTTCGGCAAATTGCCCGAAGCCTATGCTTTTTTGAATCCAATCGTGGATGTTATGCCAGTCATACCTTTGTTTTTTTTTCTCTTAGCTTTTGTTTGGCAAGCTGCTGTAAGTTTTCGATGAGATCCTGAATAATAATATCCTAGAAAATGTATGATTTCCTCGATAAAAAAATTCTAACAATTGAAAAAATAAGATAAGTTTTAGAGTATGAACCCTCGATTCACACGCTGAAATTCGTGTATAGTCGACAAAACCCAGGCTTACCCTCATTTCCTCATTTTTGACCCCTTTCCAGTGAAAGACCCTAACCCTATTAGGGTCTCCCACAATATAATATCTAATTTGGATATAAACCGAAATTTGGGTTAATAAAAAACAAATGAATTTGTGACAATGCATTTCTAGAAAAACCCCATTTCTTTAGGATATGTGGTAGAAAAATAGAAGATCTATTCTCTTTTTTTTTTTCAAAAAAACCATCTTGGAGATTGTGTAATGCTTACTCTGAAACTCTTCGTTTATACCGTAGTGATATTTTTTGTGTCTCTCTTTATCTTTGGATTCCTATCTAATGATCCAGGGCGAAATCCTGGACGTGAAGAATAAAATACAGGGGGTTTTCCTTGGTTTTAGTTAATTTTCAAATTTTCTTAGGATTTTATCTATTCTACACGTTTCGCTAAGATTTTCCAAATTTGAAAAAAACCAAATAAATTCATCAACGGAAAGAGAGGGATTCGAACCCTCGGTACGAATAACTCGTACAACGGATTAGCAATCCGACGCTTTAGTCCACTCAGCCATCTCTCCCAATTGAAAAAGATAATTACTACATTACACATAATGTAAAGAATCTTTCTTCTTTCTCTATTCTATTATATATATAGAGATCCATAAATCGGGAATTTCCTTTAGCTAAAAGATGGGCTCGACCGCCCGAACAATCGAACTAAAATAAAAAAATCAGCAAGACCCTTTTGTGTTGATTTTGTTCGAAAGCCCTTCTTATTCTCATGGCCCGGCCCGGTCAGTACCTAGCCGGGCTCTTTTTTTTGTTCCAACGAATTATAATGATTTATCTGATATCTCATTTGAAAACAAAAAAACTTTTGTTATTATATTATTATATGCAATTGAATATTTTATATTCAAGCAACAAAAAAAAAGAACAAAGACTATTTACATTCTTTTTCTTGTTATATTTTACCAAACTCAAAAAGAAACTATCGATTCTTCCACCATTTTAATTTGGATCTCCCCGCAAAAAAGTGCAACGTTCTCATTTTGATGATTCTTTGATGATCCTATCTTGATCATGCTCAACGATCTTGTTCGACAAAAGATCCATTTGTATACAATAATCATATTGTAGCGGGTATAGTTTAGTGGTAAAAGTGTGATTCGTTCTATTAACCGTTAATAGTTAAAGGGTCTTTCGGTTTTATTCATATTCCGACCAAAAACTTTATTTCTTAAAAAGATTTAATCCTTTACCTCTCAATGAGAAATTCGAGAAAAAAATACGAATTCTCGTGATTTGTATCCATGCGTCACTTATAAATTGAAAAGTTGGATTTGGATTATGAAATTGCGAAACATAATTTTTGAATTGGACCAAAAATTCCAATTGAATAAGTATGAGTAAAGGATCCATGGCATAAGTATAGAAAGTCCATTTCGAATCGTAACTAAATCTTCCATTTTTTTTTCTAAAGAAATAAATTGGAGCAAAATAGCTATTCAACGACGACTTTGGTTTACTAGAGACATCGACATATTGTTTTAGCTCGGTGGAAACAAAATCCTTTTCCTTAGGATCCTCTCAAATAGAAATAGAGAACGAAGTAACTAGAAAGATTGTTAGAATCACCTTCTTCTAGAAGGATCATCTAGAAAGCGATTCATTTTGTTTGTTTGTATTCAAACAAAAAGCTGACGTAGGTGTTATGGGTATCTTTTTGTTCATTTTGTTCACATCTTAGATCTATGAATTTACTCATATTCCATAAAGGAGCCGAATGAAACCAAAGTTTCATGTTCGGTTTTGAATTAGAGACGTTCAAAGCAATGAATTGAACGTCGACTATAACCCCTAGCCTTCCAAGCTAACGATGCGGGTTCGATTCCCGCTACCCGCTTATTTCCTTTTTTCTAAATATTCTATTCGAATTCTATTCTAGAATAGATAAAATCTATTTTAATTACGATTAGTGAATCATTGAATATACAATTCCAAAAATGATCTCACATATAATCCTATTTTTTTGTTT